TAGATGCATTATTATAATAATGTAAATAAACACATTTTGGGCTATTGAGCACCACTAGAGACTTTTCTGTTTCCGGGGGGTTTTCAGAAATAACAGTCATGTCAGTAGTGCCGGGGGGGTAGGGGGGGTTTAACGCGAAAAAACGCAAAGGGGGCACATGAGTATTTATGAGGAATTATCAGATATTATGTCCTTGATAAACCCGTATGTAATTCTTAGAATAATGACTTTTAACATTAATACTATTTACTTGCTGCAAGGAAATGTACAACCTTGATTGTCTTATCTGTATGCACTCTGAAATGTCAATTGAAAGGAAAATAAAAAAAGAGAACCAAATGCTCCTTAGCGTGAACGCTCGGCTTGGTGGGTAACGAATCGTATGATTTCCACCATTAACTTATGCCTGGTAAAATTCATTGAGTAGAGGGATAAATCAATTTGTGAACCTGAAATAGGAACCAAATGCCGGGAATAGTTCACTAAGTGAAACCCCCACAATATTTGTCCCTGACCATCAATAACCGTGTGCATTAAGAAATCACTTTTGGTAGGCTCTTACTACATTAAGTATTTGACTATGACTAGATGTTGAGTCTTGGTGTAACTTAACTGATGAGTTTTGTATTAGGTGTTGGAACGTACTCAATACGTGAGTTCATTATTATGGTGATTAAATCTCTCTTGTTGTATACTTTTTTAGTCATCCTCCAGTAAAAATGTTGTTGTATGAATGGTTAAAATAAATATATGGTGATAATACATATGAATGACTTTACATAAAATGAATGGTTAAAATAAATATATGGTGATAATACATATGAATGACTTTACATAAAATGAATGGTTAAAATAAATATATGGTGATAATACATATATGTACTATATATTAAATAAAGACATACAGGGGGTAGTTTAATTAAGAATCCTAGCTTTGGGAGCTAGGAGTGGGAGTTAAAATCTCCTCTCCCTGAGCGCTAGGGAGGAATTTAGCCTCCGACATTTGGCTTACAAGGCCAATGTTCTTGCTCTGAACTACTAGGGCAGTTTCAACCAAGAGCTTTGTTTTCTAGTAATCCTGCAAGAGGTATAAAAACTAGAAATAGAAGGAAATATAAGAGTGATGCTACTTGTCCAATAATAATAAATGGGTGTTCTACAGGTATGCCTCCGATTCATGTAAGTAGTGCAACATCTGCAATTAATGTTCAGAATAAAAATTGGGTTAAAGGTCGGAAGGTTAGGCCCCGTTGCTTAGATGTGTGCAATAGGGGGACAAATATTAGTACTAGAATTGATGAGAGTAGGGCTAAAACACCTCCTAGTTTATTAGGAATAGAACGGAGAATAGCGTAGGCGAATAGAAAATATCACTCAGGTTTGATATGGGGAGGGGTAACTAATGGGTTGGCGGGGATGAAGTTATCTGGGTCCCCCAATAAATTGGGGGAGAAGAAGGCTAGAATTAGGAGGGCAATAAAAAGGATAACGAATCCTAACAGGTCTTTATATGAGAAGTATGGGTGAAAAGAGATTTTGTCAGCGTCCGAGTTTAAACCTGTGGGGTTGTTGGAGCCTGTCTCGTGTAGGAAAAGAAAATGAATAATTGTTATGGCGGCAATAATGAAGGGGAGCAAGAAGTGGAAGGCGAAAAATCGATTAAGGGTTGCGTTATCTACCGAGAATCCTCCTCAAATTCATTGAACGAGGGTATTTCCTACGTAGGGTACGGCCGATAAAAGGTTGGTAATTACAGTGGCCCCTCAAAAGGATATTTGTCCTCATGGCAAGACATAGCCCACGAAAGCAGTTATCATTACTAGTAGAAGGAGAATAACTCCGATATTTCAGGTTTCTTTATATAGGTATGAGCCATAGTAGATACCACGTCCAATGTGAAGATAAATACAGATGAAAAAAAATGATGCTCCGTTGGCATGGATGCTACGGATTAGTCATCCAAAATTTACATCTCGGCAGATGTGTGTCACGGATGAAAAAGCAGTACTAATATCAGAAGTGTAGTGCATGGCTAAAAATAAGCCGGTTATAATCTGGGTGACTAAGCAGAGTCCTAGTAGGGAGCCAAAGTTTCATCAAGCTGAGATGTTTGAGGGGGCAGGAAGGTCGATTAGTGCGTCGTTTATTATTTTTAGTAGTGGGTGAGTTTTTCGTAGACTGGCCATTAAAGGTTCTTGTAGTTGAATACAACGGTGGTTTTTCAAGTCATTGGTCTTGGTTAAAATCCAGGTAAGAATTATGACTTATTTAATGTCTTTTTTGTTGGTTGGTCTGGTAGTTGGTTTAATTGCTGTTGCGTCCAACCCTTCTCCGTTTTTTGCTGCTTTAGGGCTTGTGGTTGTGGCAGGTCTTGGTTGCGGGTTGTTAGTGGGGCATGGGGGACCTTTTTTATCTTTAGTTCTTTTTTTAATTTATCTTGGGGGGATATTAGTGGTGTTTGCGTATTCAGCAGCTTTAGCTGCTGAACCTTTCCCTGAAAGCTGAGGTAATTGATCAGTTTTTGGTCAGGCATTCATTTATTTCATGGGGGTAGCTCTAGCGTTTTGATATTTTCGTGGGGGTTGAAGTGAAGTTTGTTGAGTTCCGGTTGAGGAATTAAAAATATTTTCTATTTTTCGGGGGGATATGGGGGGGGTCCCTTTAGTTTATTCTTTTGGGGGGGGGATATTATTGATTAGTGTTTGGGTGTTATTTCTTGCTTTGCTCGTTGTGTTAGAGTTAACACGGGGTGTAAGTCGAGGGGCTCTTCGAGCCATCAGAGGGATAAAAAGAGCTAGGGTTAGAAGAAATAGGGTAAGATAAGTCTTGATTAGTCCTCGTTGAGTATTACTTGTGGTAGTGATAAATTTTAATTGGGCAGAAGAAATTGCTTTAGGTGTTGTTTTTTCTAGTCATGTCTGATCGATCATCTGATTGGCCAGGGTTTGTCCCAGGGTTATTAATAGTTTAGGGGTGAAGCGGTGAATTACCATGGGGAAAAATCCGAGTATGTTAGAGAAGTGATGTGGGATTAGGCGAGGTGTGTTGCTGTGTTGTTTAGTTGTTAAAGAGGCAAGTTCTAGGGCTATTAAGAGGGCCATTACGGTTACGGTAAGGGCAGAAAGTTTTAAAAGAGGGTGCATGGTTATTACGGGGGTTTTTAGTGGGGAAGTGTTAAGGAAAATTAGGAGACCGGCGACGAGACTACCCCATGCTAGTCGTTTAAGGGGGTTAATAACTGCTGGGTTGTTTTCGTTGATTGGGGGGAATGATATAAATCGGGGGGTTCCCATGGAAACAAAAAATACTACTCGTAAGCTGTAAATGGCAGTAAAAGCAGTGGCTACTAAAGTAAGAGTCAGGGCTCAGGCGTTGAGATTGGATGTATTTAGTGCTTCAATGATAGCATCTTTCGAGAAGAATCCTGCCAAAAAGGGTATGCCTGTTAGTGCTAGGCTTCCAATTGTTAAACACGAGGAAGTGGTAGGGATTAAGTGATGAAGGCCACCTATTTTTCGGATGTCTTGTTCATCATTAAGACTATGAATAATAGACCCTGAGCATAAAAATAGTATGGCTTTGAAGAAAGCGTGGGTACAAATATGGAGAAATGCTAGGTGAGGCTGATTGAGTCCGACGGCTACTATTATTAATCCTAGTTGGCTGGAGGTGGAAAATGCAATGATTTTCTTAATATCATTTTGGGTAAGGGCGCAGGTAGCGGTAAAGAAGGTTGTTAGGGCGCCTAAACATAGGCAGATAGTTAGAGCGGTATTATTATTCTCTATTAGAGGGCTAAGGCGGATAAGAAGGAAAATGCCGGCCACAACTATTGTGCTAGAATGAAGTAGGGCAGAGACCGGCGTAGGGCCTTCTATAGCAGCGGGTAATCAGGGGTGTAGACCAAATTGGGCTGATTTACCGGTAGCGGCAAGAATGAGGCCTAAAAGAGGTAAAGTAAGGTTTGAATATTTAGAGGTATAGAATATCTGCTGTATTTCTCATGAGTTTAGGTTTATTGCTATTCATGCTATGGTTAAGACTAGGCCTACATCTCCAATTCGGTTGTATACTACTGCTTGCAGTGCTGAGGTGTTAGCGTCAGCACGCCCATATCATCATCCAATAAGGAGAAAAGATATGATGCCTACTCCTTCTCATCCAATAAATAGTTGGAATATATTGTTGGCGGATACTAAAATAATTATTGCTACTAGAAAGATAAGTAGGTATTTAAAGAATCGGTTAATTTCTGGGTCCGTGTTTATATATCAAAGTGCGAACTCAAGAATGGCCCAGGTGACATACAGTGCGATGGGAATAAAGATAATGGAATAATAATCAAATTTTAGGCTGATATTTACTTCAAAAGTTATTGTGTTTATTCAATTTCAGTTAGTGGTGATTACTTCTATTCCTTCATTTAGGAATAGGGATAAAGGAATGAGACTGATAAAGAAGGCTGTCTTAACCGCCGTTTTTACTTGCATGTTGGCCCAGGTGGAGCTAAGGGGGCGGGGGGAAAGCGAGTTAACAAGGGGGAGTAAAAGGAGCGTTAGTGTAATCATTAGGCTTGACGCTATTATAAGTACGGTGGGGTGCATAGCTACTACTTGGATTTGCACCAAGAGTTTTTGGTTCCTAAGACCAATGGATGAGCTGTTATCCTTTAGTAGCGGTGAGGGAGCCTCGGGCTCTAACCGAGGGGGTGGGAATTAGCAGTCCTCATTGCTTCATTGCCTCTCTCGGTGGGTAATGGGATTTTAACCCTTATTTCTAGAATCACAATCTAGTGTTTTTCTTAAACTATACCTACAAGCAGTTCAACCTCAAATTAACTCAGGTTTAGTAATCAAGAGAATTAAGGGGATAAGGTGTAAAGTCATGAGTAAGTGTTCTCGAGAGTGAGAAGGGTTTAAAGCAATTGCGTGGGGGGGAAGGGGACCCCGTTGGGTTATTAGGAATAGGTATAATGAGTAGCTCGCAGTAATAACCGTCCCTGTTCCAGTAATAAGTAAGGACCATGGTGATCAGTTAAATAGAGCAGAAATAATTATTAGTTCTCCTATCAAGTTAGGAAGAGGGGGAAGTGCAAGGTTGGCTAAGCTGGCAATAAACCATCAGGAGGCTATTAATGGTAAAAGGATCTGTAGTCCTCGGGCTAAAATTATAGTTCGGCTGTGAGTTCGCTCGTAATTGGTGTTAGCTAAGCAGAATAGGGCAGAGGATGCAAGTCCGTGGGCAATCATAAGTGTTAGGGCGCCGGTAAAGCCTCAGGAAGTTTGAATTAGGATACCTCCTGCCACCAATCCTATATGGCTTACTGATGAGTAAGCAATTAAGGACTTTAGGTCAGTCTGGCGTAGGCAAATTGAGGCTGTCATGATGATTCCTCAGAGGGCGAAGATGATAAATGGGTAGGAGAGTTCTTTGGTTAAGGGTTCTAATATAACTATAATTCGTATTATGCCGTACCCTCCTAGTTTAAGAAGAACAGCTGCAAGAATTATTGACCCGGCGACAGGGGCTTCTACATGAGCTTTGGGAAGTCAAAGGTGAATTCCGTACAAAGGCATTTTAACTAGGAAGGCTATAAGACAGCCCAGTCATCAGGCCTTGTCTGCGTAGGATCCTAGTTGTTGGGCTTTAGAAAATGGCAGGGTAAGTATAGACAAGGTTCCTGTATCGTTTTGAAGGAGGAGGAGGGCAACTAAGAGGGGAAGGGACCCTGCTAAAGTGTAAAATAAAAAGTATGTGCCTGCGTTAAGTCGTTCGGCTTGGTTCCCTCAGCGAGTAATAATTACGAGGGTAGGGATTAGGGTGGCTTCAAATATAATATAAAATATAATTAATTCTGTGGCTGTAAAAGCTAAAATTAAAAATAATTGTAGAAATGTTAGGAGGGAGATGTAGGTGCGTTGGCGGGCGAGGGGTTCTTCTAATATATGATTTTGGCTAGCAATGATTGCAAGGGGTAAGAGTCAACAGGTAAGAACTAGCAGGGGGGCTGAAAGAGGGTCAGCCGCCATATATAGGCCTATTTTTGATCAACCCGTTTCTGATAGTCATGCCAGTGAAGGTAAACTTATTAATGCAATTATTAGGCTATGAACCACGGCTAAAGTCCATAATCATTTTGCCGGGCTAATCCACACCGTAAGGGTTAGCATAAAAGTAGGGATTAGGATTTTTAGCATTGTAATAGGTTTAGGTTTTGAAGGCGGTCAGTGCCATGGGTCCGTGCAGTTGCTACTAGCAATGCTAACCCTGCGCTGGCTTCACATGCTGAGAATGCTAGTAGAATCATTGGTGCTGCTGAGTATCCGGTGGAGTCTAGTTGAAGAGCCCAAAGCGAGAGGGCAATAAATAGGGACAGTATTATCCCTTCAAGACAAAGGAGGGCAGAAAGGAGGTGGGTTCGATGAAATGTAAGTCCCATAAGCCCTAAAATAAAGGCTGATGAGAAGGAAAAGTGAAGAGGGGTCATAAAGCAATTATGGGTTTTAACCACAAATTTTTGAGCCGAAATCAAATGTTTTATTTAGACTAACTGCTTATTCAGCTCATTCTAAGCCCCCTTGAGTCCATTCATAAATGAGGCCAAGGGTAAGCAGGGCCAGAATGGTTGTTGCTCAAAAAAATGTTAGTAGAGGGGATAGAAGTTGGTTCCCTCATGGCAGAGGCAGGAGAAGGGCAATTTCTAGGTCAAAAAGGAGGAATAGAATGGCAACAAGAAAAAATCGCAGTGAAAATGGTAATCGTGCTGTTCCTAGGGGATCGAATCCACATTCATAAGGAGATAGTTTTTCGTAGTCAGAGCTTATTTGAGGAAGTCAAAATGAAATTATGGCAAGAAGGGAGGAGAGAAGAATAGAGATGGTAATAACTATTAAGACAAGATTCATTATCTCCCCTTGGAGTTTAACCAAGGCTTGGTGAGTGGAAGTCACATGTACTAATTTAATACTAGGAAGATTAAGATCCCCATCAGTAGATAGAGACGTAGAGGAATAATCATACAACGTCAACAAAGTGTCAGTATCAGGCGGCCGCTTCGAAGCCGAAGTGATGATTTAATGTAAAGTGAAATTTAACTTGGCGGAGCAGGCCTACAGCTAGGAATGCGGATCCAATAATTACATGGAGTCCGTGGAAGCCTGTTGCTACGAAGAATGTAGAGCCGTACACTCCGTCGGCAATAGTAAACGGGGCTTCATAATATTCTATAGCCTGAAGAAAAGTAAAATAAAAGCCTAGAAGGATTGTAAGGGCTAAAGACTGAATTGCCTGTTTGCGTTTTCCTTCTATAATGCTGTGGTGGGCTCAGGTTACCGTGACGCCTGATGCCAAGAGGACAGCAGTATTAAGTAATGGGACTTCGAAGGGGTCTAAGGCAGTAATCCCCATGGGAGGTCAGCATCCCCCTAGTTCTGGGGTAGGGGCTAAGCTCGAGTGGTAGAAAGCTCAAAAGAATCCAAGAAAAAAGAAGACTTCAGATGTAATAAATAGGATTATTCCGTACCGTAAGCCCTTTTGGACCGGGGGTGTGTGGTGACCTTGAAATGTACTTTCTCGAATAATGTCTCGTCATCATTGGTATATTGTCAGAATAAGAAGCGTTAGACCTAAGGATATCAAAATTGTGGAGTTGAAGTGAAATCAGATGGCTAAACCTGATGTTATTAAGAGGGCGGCTACTGCCCCGGTTAGTGGTCAGGGGCTGGGGTCAACTATGTGGAACGTATGTGCTTGGTGGGCCATTAAATGTTTTCTTGTAGGTACAGGCTTAAAAGAAGGATAAATACGTATGCTTGAATTATGGCTACTGCAATTTCTAATAGGGTAAGAAGAAAAAGAAGGGTGGCGGTTAAAATGGCAACGGCGGGCATTAGGGGTAAAAGGACAAACGTGGCTGTGGAGATTAGTTGAATAAGAAGGTGGCCCGCCGTGAGGTTCGCTGTTAGTCGGACACCTAGGGCTAGGGGGCGGATAAAAAGACTGATTGTCTCAATAATAATAAGGATGGGGATAAGAAGCGTTGGGGTCCCTTCTGGAAGTAGGTGGCCTAAAGCGTGGGTTGGTTGGTTTCGTATACCAGTAACTACGGTTGCTAGTCAAAGTGGTACAGCCAAGCCTAGGTTAAGGGAGAGTTGTGTGGTGGGAGTAAAAGTATAGGGGAGAAGGCCAAGTAAGTTTAGGGTGATTAAGAAAATTATTAGTGAAGTTAATAGAGTTGCTCACTTGTGCCCCCCTGAGTTTACAGGGAGAAGAAGCTGTTGGGTAAAACGGTTGATGAAATGGGCTTGAAGGGATAGTAGCCGATTGTTTAGTCATCGGGCAGTTGGGGATGGATATAAAAGTATAGGAAGAATTAGGGCGAGGCTAATTAATGGCACTCCAAAATGTGTGGGACTTATAAATTGGTCGAATATGTTTAATGTCATGGTCAATTTCAGGGTTCTGTAACAGATTCTTTTTTGTCTTGGGCTTGATGTTCGTTAGGGAAAGTGTGGGCTAAAACTTTAAAGGGGACAAGGATAAGAAATATTAGTCATGAAAAAATTAAGATGGTGAGTCAAGGCTCGGGGTTTAGTTGAGGCATGTCATAAAGGGTGATTGGGGGTCACCAGTCTTTAGCTTAAAAGGCTAACGCTATTCCCGGTTTAGCTTCTTAATGAGGCGTCTTCAAGGGTTATAGAGGATCAGTTTTCAAAGTGTTCTAGCGGCACTGCTTCTACTACAATGGGTATAAAGCTATGGTTTGCTCCGCAAATCTCGGAGCACTGACCATAAAAAACGCCGGGGCGTGATGAGATGAAGCTTGTTTGGTTTAGGCGCCCTGGTACGGCGTCTATTTTTACGCCCAAGGCTGGTACTGTTCATGAGTGGAGGACGTCTTCAGCTGAAACAAGCACGCGGATTGGGCTTTCAATAGGGATAACTATTCGATTATCTGCTTCTAGAAGTCGGAATTGCCCTGGGGTCAGGTCCTGAGTGGGAATCATGTACGAGTCAAATCCCAGGTCTTCGTAGTCTGTGTACTCATAGCTTCAGTATCATTGGTGGCCTAGAGCTTTAATTGTAAGGTGAGGGTCATTAATTTCGTCCATAAGATATAAAATTCGTAGGGAGGGGAGGGCAATTAGGATAAGAATAATTGCCGGTAAAATGGTTCAAATAATTTCAATTTCTTGAGAGTCAAGGACGTATTTGTTAGTTAGGCTTGTAGATACTATTGCTACAATAATATAAAGTACCAGCGTGCTAATCAAAAATACAATTATTAGCGTGTGGTCGTGGAAGTGAATTAATTCTTCTATAACGGGGGAAGCCGCGTCTTGGAGTCCTAGTTGTGAGGGATGTGCCATTTTGGTGTCCTTAAAACACGCGGGGGTTCAACCCGCAATTTTGCCTTGACAAAGCAGTGTAATACTTATTTTACTAGTGTTTTATTAAGAAAGTGGCAGAATGGTTATGCGACTGGCTTGAAACCAGTAAACGAGGGTTCAATTCCTTCTTTTCTCGTTAAGTTGCCTGTACTCGAACAAATGCAGGCTCTTCAAATGTGTGGTAGGGAGGGGGGCATCCGTGAAGTCATTCAACATTGGTGGATGTTAATTCTACTGATATTACTTCCCGTTTTGCGGCAAATGCTTCTCAGATAATAAATAGAAGCATAAGAACTGCTACTAGAGAAATTAATGAGCCAATAGAGGAAATGGTATTTCACAATGTGTATGCATCCGGGTAGTCAGAGTATCGTCGGGGCATACCTGCCAGCCCTAGGAAATGTTGAGGGAAAAATGTAATGTTTACGCCTACAAACATAATTGCGAATTGGACTTTGGTTCATAAATTGTGAAGGGTATATCCTGAAAATAAGGGGAATCAGTGTACAAAGGCTGCCATGATGGCGAAAACAGCGCCCATGGAAAGTACGTAGTGGAAGTGTGCCACTACATAATAGGTGTCATGAAGAATAATGTCCAATGAGGAGTTAGCTAAAACAATTCCTGTGAGCCCCCCGACAGTGAAAAGAAAAATGAACCCTAATGCCCATAAAAGGGGAGTTTCTCATTTAATGGTCCCTCCATGAAGCGTTGCTAGTCAGCTGAAGACTTTTACTCCTGTTGGGATGGCGATAATCATTGTAGCTGATGTGAAATAAGCTCGTGTGTCAACGTCTATTCCGACTGTGAACATATGGTGGGCTCAAACGATAAAACCTAAAAGACCAATTGCTATTATAGCCCATACCATGCCTATATAGCCAAAGGGCTCTTTTTTGCCAGCATAATATGCAACGATGTGTGAAATCATACCAAACCCTGGAAGAATAAGGATATAAACTTCTGGGTGACCAAAGAATCAGAATAAGTGTTGATAGAGAATGGGGTCCCCTCCCCCTGCGGGGTCGAAGAAGGTTGTGTTTAAGTTTCGGTCAGTAAGGAGCATGGTAATTCCTGCTGCAAGAACGGGTAGGGAGAGGAGAAGAAGTACAGCTGTGACTAGGACAGCTCATACAAAAAGGGGGGTTTGGTATTGTGAGATTGCTGGGGGCTTCATATTAATAATGGTTGTAATGAAGTTGATGGCCCCTAAAATTGATGAGATACCTGCCAAGTGAAGGGAAAAAATGGTTAGATCCACTGAAGCCCCCGCGTGGGCTAGATTGCCCGCAAGAGGGGGATATACTGTTCATCCTGTGCCGGCGCCTGCTTCAACCCCGGAAGAAGCTAAAAGAAGTAGGAAGGATGGAGGGAGAAGCCAGAAGCTCATATTATTTATTCGAGGGAAGGCTATGTCCGGCGCTCCAATTATTAAAGGAACTAATCAATTTCCAAAGCCTCCAATCATGATTGGTATTACTATAAAGAAAATTATAACGAAAGCATGTGCCGTAACAATAACGTTGTAGATTTGATCGTCTCCTAGAATAGCTCCTGGTTGACTTAGTTCTGCCCGAATTAGAAGGCTTAAAGCCGTCCCTACTATCCCGGCTCAGGCACCAAATACTAAATACAGGGTGCCAATGTCTTTGTGGTTGGTTGAGAAAAATCAGCGTGTGATTGCCACAGGTAAGGTGGCTGAGGTAAGCGGTGGATTGTAGCCCCATAAACAGAGGTTTAAGCCCTCTCTTTACCAAGCCCTGAGGTGTTACATACGAAATTGCAAATTTTGAGAAGCAGGTTAGACGTCTGCCGGGGCTTTCTCCGCTTGGTCTCCGGCGGCGGAGAAAGGTAGATGGATGCTCGCTGGTTGGAGCGTTTAGCTGTTAACTAAGTTTTTGTAGGATCGAGGCCTTCCCATCTAGAGAGGGTTTAGCTTAATTAAAGTGTCTGCTTTGCATGCAGGAGATGTGGGTTAAAGGCCCGCAAGTCTTATCAGGGGCTGGGAGATTTTCACTCCCGATTAGGGCTTTGAAGGCCCTTGGTTTAATTTCTAGCCTAAGCCTCTTATGGGGTTATTAATGCCAGGACTGCCGGGGTTAAGGGTAGAAAAGAGATAGCTGTTATAGTTAGAATAGCGATTGGTATAAAATTTTGTATAGGTTGGAGGCGCCATGGTGCCAGGTTGCTAATGCTTCCGGGGGATATAGTAAGGGTAGTTGTGTAGGATAGTCGTAGGTAGAAATAAAGACTAAGAAGGGCCGCTAGGGCGGCTAATGTGCTTGTTGGAGCTAATCCTTGTTTGGTAAGTTCTTGAATAATAAGTCATTTAGGCATAAATCCCGTCATGGGGGGCAGGCCCCCTAAGGACAATAAGAGTAGGGGGGTTAGGGCGGCCAAAATAGGAGTCTTTGTTCAGGATATAGCCAATGAATTAATGCTAGTGGATGAATTAATTTTAAAGGTAAAAAATAATGAGGAGGTGATAATTATATATGTAAATAGAGCTATGAGGGTAATTGAGGGATTAAACTGGATAATTAGGGTTATTCAGCCTAGGTGTGCAATTGAGGAGTAGGCCATAATCTTCCGGAGCTGGGTTTGGTTTAGGCCCCCTCATCCTCCAATAAATACAGATAACAATCCGAGGGAAATAATTAGGGAGGGGTTAGAAAATTGAATTTGGATGAGTAGTGCAAAGGGGGCTAATTTTTGTCAGGTGGACAAAATCAGGCCTGTGGTAAGGTCTAATCCTTGAAGTACTTCTGGGAGTCATGAGTGAAGGGGGGCTAACCCTAGTTTAAGAGCTAGGGCTATAATAACCAAGGTTGTTACTAGGGGGTGGGTTATTTGTTGAAGGCCCCATTGTCCGGTTATTCATGCATTAGTGGTGCTAGCAAAAAGAATTATTGCGGCTGCAGTAGCCTGGATGAGAAAATATTTGGTAGTTGCTTCAACTGCTCGAGGGTGGTGAGATTTAGATATTAAGGGAATAATGGCTAGGGTATTAATTTCAAGACCCATTCATGCAAGGAGCCAATGGGAGCTTATAAATGTAATGGTGGTTCCTAGGCCAAGGCCAAGCAATAGGGTGGCTAGGATGAAGGGGTTCATTAGTGAAGGAGGGAGTTTAACCTACATATTTGGGGTATGGGCCCAAGAGCTTAATTAGCTGACCTCACTAGAAAGTGGTGTAGTGGAAGCACAAGGAGTTTTGATCTCCTAAGCATGGGGTTCGAGCCCCCTTTTTCTAAGGAGTCGGAGGGGTTTTAACCCTCTTTAAACACTCTATCAAAGTGGTCCTTTATTCAGGCACAATTCCTTTATGGCTGAGGGGGTAATCCTGCGAAGGCAATTGGGGCAGATAGGTGTCATACTAGAAGGGCTAGTGTTAGAGGCAAAAAGCTTTTTCACACTAGGTGTATAAGTTGATCGTATCGGAAGCGTGGGTAGGATGCTCGCACTCAGAGAAAAATGATTGATAGAAAAGCGGCCTTGGTTATAAGGTTGAGGGATGTCAATTCGGGGATGGCCGGGATGTGGTAGGAGCCTAGAAATATGATTGCTGATAGGGTATTTATAAGGAGAATATTGGCGTACTCCGCTAGGAAAAAAAGAGCAAATGGTCCTCCTGCATATTCAACGTTGAAGCCGGAAACTAGTTCAGACTCTCCTTCAGTTAGGTCGAAGGGGGCTCGATTGGTTTCCGCTAGCGTTGAGATATATCATATTGCGGCTAGGGGTCATATTGGGATAATTAGTCATACACTTTCTTGGGCCGTATTAAAGTTTTGTAGGGCAAATGCCCCTGTAATAATAATAGTGTTAAGAATAATTAGTCCTAGGCTCACTTCGTAAGAAATAGTTTGAGCAACGGCTCGCAGGGCTCCGATTAAGGCATACTTTGAGTTTGATGCTCATCCTGACCCAAGGATAGAATATACGCTTAGGCTTGAAAGGGCCATGATGAATAGAATGCCTAGGTTAAAGTCGGTCACGGGGTAGGGAATAGATAATGGTGTTCATAGAAGCAGGGCAATAGTTAGTGCTAGGATGGGGGCTAAAATGAAAAGGGTGGGGGAGGCGGAGGATGGTCGAACAGGCTCTTTAATAAACAGTTTAATTCCATCGGCGATGGGCTGGAGCAGACCGTATGGTCCAACAACGTTGGGTCCTTTTCGTAGTTGTATGTAGCCCAAAACTTTTCGTTCAATAAGAGTTAGAAATGCTACGGCCAAAAGAACTGGAATAATAAATGTGAGGGGATTTAATAGATAGATAATTAAGGTGTGAGTCATAGTTAAAGAGAGGATTTGAACCTCTATTGGAAGGGCTTAGGTCTTCTGCAATGGCCGGGCTCTGCCACCTTAACACGCCGTTTTTTTAGGCTAGGAGAACAGGCCTCCTAGCCTACTTAAGTTGTCTTCACTAGGTGGGGGCGAGGCATGCTTATAGCATTGGCCTCTCCTTTTCGGTCCTTTCGTACTAGAAAAGATCATTCCATAGATAGAAACTGACCTGGATTGCTCCGGTCTGAACTCAGATCACGTAGGACTTTAATCGTTGAACAAACGAACCCTTAATAGCGGCTACACCATTAGGGTGTCCTGATCCAACATCGAGGTCGTAAACCCCCTTGTCGATATGGGCTCTTAAAGGGGATTGCGCTGTTATCCCTGGGGTAACTCGGTCCGTTGATCGGCTTTAGCCGGATCGTTTTGGTCAGAAGTTCTGTTGCTTAGAATGGGGGTTCTTAGCTTTAGAGTGATGTTTTCTCGTTCCACATGGGGGTTTTGTATTCCCCGCGGTCGCCCCAACCAAAGACATTTAAGCAGGGTGCGCAGTTTAATTTTTTTAATTTAAAAGCATTTAGCTTGCTCTGCTTGTTGTCTAAAGCTCCACAGGGTCTTCTCGTCTTATGATGTTATTCCCGCTTCTGCACGGGAAGATCAATTTCATTGACCGGAAAAAGGAGACAGTTAAGCCCTCGTTGTGCCATTCATACAGGTCTTCATTTAAAAGACAAGTGATTGCGCTACCTTTGCACGGTCAAAATACCGCGGCCGTTAAACAGATGTCACAGGGCAGGCGGGACCTCTTATTCTTATTATGCAAGAGGCGATGTTTTTGGTAAACAGGCGGGGCTTTCGTTTGCCGAGTTCCTTCTTTTTCTTTCAGTCTTTCCTTTCAAGCACTCCGGTGTAGGGGTAACGGCATAGATTTGAATGCATTTCTAGTGTATAGTTTATTATTCATTTCCCTCTAATGGCTGGGGCCGTTTAATAGTCGGTGGTTTGGCCGTTCCGATGTACACGTGTGCTAGGAGGAGGTCTATTACCTCCTTGTTACTCATATTAGCATGACCTCTTTCATGGTTGCATGAGAGGCCCTAGTGGGGTTAGTGGGGTTGGAATTATTATCATAATACTGGGCTTAAAAGTGTGCTTGAGCTTTAACGCTTTCTTTTGAGGTGGCTGCTTTTAGGCCCACTCAGGCACTTGCCTTAATTAGTATGATCCTTACCCTGCTAAATAAAGTTGTGTCTTTTCCAAAGGAGCTGTACCTCCTTTGGCTAACTCCCCTAATTTATTAAGGCCCAGGTCTAGTAATTCTAGGGTGGCATAATGACTTAGGGGGCTGAACTTCAATCCATTTCCTAGGGAACCAGCTATTACTGGGCTCGTTAGGTTTATCACCTCTACTCAAAGTTCTTCCCACTCTTTTGCAACAGAGACGGGTTCGTCCTACAATAGACTGCCTCGGAGTAGCTCGCTCCAGTTTCGGGGTGCCAAACTAAAGGGCTCTTTGCTTGGGGGGACTGGCTAATTCATGATGCAAAAGGTACGAGTTTAAATCTCTGCTTTTTAAAGCTTAAATGGTTTAATTTCATTTCTTTTTCAGCTTTCCCTTACGGTACTATTTTCTATTGCTCGCTTGTACTCTTTTCCGTCGCCCGTACTAGGAGGGAAAAATGGTTTATTTATTTATTTTAAATTATTTAGGGAAAACTTATAATGGTTTTTTATTCCTGGTTTGTGGGCTAGCTTTTTAGCGTCAGAATAACTCGATTTGCACGGGTGTCTCCTCAGTGTAAGGGGGGCGCTTTCCTGTTTTAGCTATACTCTGATTCTTCCAAGTACACCTTCCGGTACACTTACCATGTTACGACTTGCCTCCCCTTAAAGGTTTATAAACTTATTAGTTATCTATTTATGGGTTTTGGGGAGAGTGACGGGCGGTGTGTGCGCGCTTTAGGGCCGGTTTCAGTTGAACTCTCTGCTTTCTACTTACTGCTAAATCCTCCTTCGGATGAGAATTTCATATCATCTTTCGTGTTCCCTGGGGCAGGGAATGTAGCCCATTTCTTCCCTCCCCCATATGCTACACCTTGACCTGACGTTTTAGATTTTATCAACTTTGCTTACTATATTACCTTCACAGGGTAAGCTGACGACGGCGGTATATAGGCGGGAAAAACAAGGGGGGGTGAGGTTGAACGGGGATTATCGATTCTAGAACAGGCTCCTCTAGATGGGTTTAAAGCACCGCCAAGTCCTTTGGGTTTTAAGCTGATGCTCGTAGTTCCCGGGCGGATGGCGGGGTAGGGTGCCATCAATGTTTAGGGCTAGGCATAGTGGGGTATCTAATCCCAGTTTGTGACATAGCTTTCGTGGATTCGGGGTTATTAAAGCCACTTTCGTGGTGGGTTTTCTCTCCCCCGGGTGCGTATAACAGCCTTGGGGGGGTTCCGCTTTAGTTTAGGTTTTCCTTAACCACTCTTTACGCCGTATATATCAGCTTGGGCCTCTCGTATAACCGCGGTAGCTGGCACGAGTTTAACCGGCCCTAATTTACTTTAGCTAAGTCGAGTTTTCACTTATGGCTTAATATCTATTACTGCTGAGTTCCCTTAGGGGTGTGGCTAAGCAAGGCGTCTTGGGCTGCAGGTGCGTGCCTGATGCCAGCTCCTTATTCCCGGGCGGGGGGATAAGGGCATTTTCACAGGAGTGCGGAGACTTGCATGTATAAGTTTAGTTGAAGTTGATAGTGAAGTCAGGACCAAGCCTTCGTGCCCACGGAATCTTCGAGAATTCGTCTTGACATCTTCAGTGTCATGCTTTATTTTAAGCTACGTTAGC